AAATAACACGTTTTTTTTTATTTTGATGGCGGTGCTTTGACATTGACAGATACGGCTCGATAAAAATACGTACCCCAAAACATAAAATTGTGCAAGAATATATGGTTCCATTGTTTCTTTTTTTTTTTTTTTATTCCACAACAAGCATTTTTGTTTCAAATAATAGTCATTGGAACAAAAAAAAAGGCCCGGCGAGGTACTGACCTGGCCAGGCCGTGGGATTTTAAAAAGCTCTTGCAGACGAAATCAAAGAGGTACTTTTTATATTATTTATATATTTCTTTATATAAATTACTACTATATATTTTATTTTTTACTTATAAAATATATAATTATATTTAGGTATTTATAATTATATAGGTAATTATATATATATATATTAATTTAATATATATATTAATTTAATATATATATATTAATTTAATATGAATTTATATTCATTTATATTCATTGGAATAGTGGATTGGAGATATTTCTTTCGAGCCCTTCTTACTTTATTTTATATCAATGGAATAACTTTTTTTCTATATTTTTTATATTTTGATATGTCTAGATAATTATATCTAGATAATTATATATTATATATCTATATAATAAACTTCTATATAATAAACTAATAATAGAATAAAAATAATATAAATATAATAAAAGAAGAGGTATAAAAGAAAGACCCTTTTTTCAAACCTTACTTTTTGTGTAATGTAAAATAGTAATTATCCTTTTCAGATGGGGGAGATGGCTGAGTGGACTAAAGCGTCGGATTGCTAATCCGTTGTACGGGTTTTTCGTACCGAGGGTTCGAATCCCTCTCTTTCCGCTTTTGTCAATGACTTGGTATTTTTTTTTGTTTATCTTTCAATTTCGACGAGTCTTTTTTTTTTTATTTAATAGTTAAAGATGTGGAATAGATAAAATCCTAAGAACATTTAAAAATCGATCAAGGAAAATAAAAACTTTCTTTTTTATTCGTCACGTCCAGGATTACGTCCTGGATCATTAGATAGGAATCCGAAGATAAAGAGAGAAACAAAGAATACCACTACTGTGTAAACAAATAGTTTGAGAGTAAGCATGACACAATCTCCAAGATCATTTTTTTTTTTGGAAAAAAAAAAGAGAATAGATTCTCCATTTTTATACCACATATATCTTATTTTGACACCAAGAAATGGTTTTGATAAATCTTAAATCTAGAAATAGAGAATAATTTTCAGAAATTTATTTATAATGGAATATGAGTCAAGTCTTTCATTACCCATTTTTTTCATACCCACAATATCTAATATCTAATTGTGGGGGACTCTAATAAGTTCTTTCAATGTAAAAAAGGTCCGAATGCGGAAATGAGGTGATCCCCAGACTTTTTGTGGCGATACAAGAATTTCCATATTTGAATCGAAGTTTAATACTATAAAACCTATCTGATCTTATCATATCAATTGTTAGAATCTTTTTTAGAACAAATCATGAATTTTTCTAGGACAGTATTCAAGATCTCATCGAAAACTTACAGCAGCTTGCCAAACAAAAGCTAAGAGAAAAAATAGCAGAGGTATTACTGGCATAATATCTACGATTGGATTCAAAAAAGCGTAGGCCTCGGGCAATTTGGCGAAGAAAAAACTATTTGAAGAAAGAGCAGAATTAAGCCAGATACAGATCAAACTAAAGATATTAAGCATAACAAACATTTTGTTCTTTGTTTTATTCTTGAAGATAATTGTATTTATTTTTATTTTGATTGAGTTCTTAATATGAGTTATTAATAATTGATAATATAATGTTATTTTTGTTTAGTTTAAGTTATAGAAAAAAATGAGTAAAAACTCAAAATTAAAAAATAAAAAGAAGGTAGACCAAAAAACTTTTCTTTGATTTGAACTAACTCAATCAAAAATACTTCAATTCTCAAATGAAAAGAGAATAGAAGAAATCATACTTTCATACAATATCTTAATTGAATTATATGTAATGATCAATAAATTTCGTTTAATTTGATATCTAAATGTATCAAAATCCTAGTACCAATCTATTCTATAGATATTTGGACTATAATTGACGAACAACCAATAACAATATTAGTGTTTATTAATGTCGAATATAAATATAAAATGGGGCGTGGCTAAGTGGTAAGGCAACGGGTTTTGGTCCCGGTATTCGGAGGTTCGAATCCTTCCGTCCCAGAACATACCTATTATATATATCATATCAGATTATATATATTGTATTAGAATACATAATATTGTATTAGAATACATATCTTCTATCATAAGAAAAGATTGTCTTTTTTTTGTTTTATTTTAAACAACTTTCTGTTTTTTTATTAAGACTATAATCAAATAATAAATAATATAAATAATATTATATAGAATATGATTCTTTTTTCTTATTATTCTTATAATGATTGATTCTTATCTGAATTATATCTTTTTCAAAAATGGAATCGTATTCAAATAACACCAAATAACACACAAATAGAATTGAATCGATTTGTATCCAGGTAAGATGGGAGCATAGATCAAAAGAAGAGAAAAGAGTTTTACTTAAAAAAGCAAAATCCGGGGACGGGCTTTTCATTGTATGCCTATCCCTCTCATATTGAAGTTAGTTAGTCATAAAAAAGAAAAAGAAAGCCTTACTTACGATATCCATTGGAATTTTAAATGCTGCATTCTAAGCAGTCTGATTTTCCATTTTAAAATTTATAAACAGGGGTGTGTTTTTGATATTGGGGTACTAATTAACTTCAATCAATAATCTATAGGATTAGGATTCTTTTTTATGTTTTCTCTAATGAATAATTGTAAATCTATGTAACAATTGAGACAAAGTGTATTATCTTATTCACTTTACCTTAGGTAAAGGTTGCAAAAAGATTATTGAATTTTTTCAAGTCAAATAAACTACGCAGAAAATGAGGAAATGCTTATATGTATGTCTTGTTATCGTTCTATTTCATTGAAAACTTTATTTATTTCAATTCATTTTTGCGAAAAGAGATTTGTGATCCCTAAATGAAAAATATTTAACATAGAATATATAGAATATATATATATATATATATATATATAATTACTTTCAAAAACATTTGTTTAGATCTGATAGATATGGGAATCTCCTATTCTTTTCTTTCGATTATGATTTATCAAAAATAATAACAACCCCAATACTCCCTTAAATCAGTCTTTATTCTCCACCCCATTAAATTATAAATTAATTAAACTAATGAAAAAAAAAAACAAATTTAATTTTTTTTGATCTATCTCTATCTATTTGTTTGAAATGATTGATGTTTTAATCAGAATATGAATTTCTCTCTTATTATGAGAATACGGTTTTTACTTTTACTATAAAACTTTATTCAAATAATGTAATGATATTGAAATAGTAAATCTTTCAATCAATTTAATCTTTTGAATAATGTCTTACGAGTCCTTGGTACTTGAAGAAGTGTTAAATTGATGAATCTATTTTTTCAAGTCACTTGAAGATTCAAGATGCAGATTAAAAAAAAAAAGAACTTATTTGTGTTATTTATTATTTCGAATTTTGATATTAGAATTTCAAATTCTAATATCAAAATCTATGGAGTTAAATTGAATTCTTGCTGAGACTTCTTCATAAACTACCTATTCATAAAAGTATAGATTACTATGTACCGATAGAACCAATGATTATTCATGATTCCATAATTGAATCAATTACATACTGGTTACAGCAACCTACTAGAAGAATGTTATGGTAAAACTTCGTTTAAAACGATGTGGTAGAAAGCAACGTGCGACTTGAAGGATATGGTCGGTTGTGGATTCTGACATCCGCCATTTTTTTATATTCATTATATAGGAATGATAGGAATGAGGGTGCTTCTGGCTCGACATCGTTTGTTCTGTTCCACTAGAAAAACCTCATTTTTTGGGGGTTGTGGTGTAATATAGTACATGATCATAATGGAGCTCGAGTAAAAAGTATTGATTCATTTTTTAGGGGCACGGATCTAGGGTTAGTGTTAATTAATAAGTTGAAACAACTTCGTAAGTATATTTTAGATATAGAAATCGAAAGGATCCAATTCTAGCAAGTTTCAAATTCATAAGGAAAATTGCTTGGAATTGGTAAAACTGTTTCGATCAAAAGTGTATCACGCGGGAATCAACCATTTGTATGATTCTTTGATAGAAAGAAATTACAAAAATGGTATGTTGCTCCCATTTTTTGAAATGATTAAAGATCACCGAAGTCATGTCTAAACCCAACGATTCAAGGAAACGATAAAGAATTCTGGAACAAGTAAATACCGTTTTCAGTTGTCTCAATAAATAGATCATAATGAAGAATCAAAAAAATTCTAAAGGAGACAGACAAAAAATGCGTGGTTAGAGACCGCTCAATAAACGAAATGCCTAAAGGTTTTCTTTTGGGTTATTTGAAAATTATCCAACTTGAGTTATGAGGATGTGAATACGAATGATTTTTTTCCTTTTTCGGACAATAAAATAATAAGAATAAGGAAAAGTACTTAAATCATAGTTTAATTGATTTGATGATTTTATGGATCTAATTAATATTAATTAAAGATTCTATACATAGACATAATTTCGAATTTTCTTGAGCCGTACGAGGCGAAAACTTCTTATACGTTTCTAGGGGGGGAGTATTATTCATCTACATCTATCCCAATGGGTGGTTTATCGAATCGTTGCAATTGATGTTCGATCCCGAAGAGAAGGAAGAGATCTTCGGAGAGTGGGTTTTTATGATCCGATAAAGAATCAAACTTATTTAAATGTTCCCGCTATTCTATATTTCCTTGAAAAGGGCGCTCAACCTACGGGAACTGTTCATGATATTTCAAAGAAGGCGGGAGTTTTTATGGAACTTTCCTTTAATCAACAGATGAAATTAAATTAATGAAATAAAAAAAAAGGGGAGGGGGATGACTTGTATATAACTTTGTATAAACTTTTCTATATTACTCCCCCTCTTTTGTTCTATTCCTACCCATTTATTATTACTACCAAAAGATGTTGTCGTCTATAATGACAACATCTTCTTTTTTTATTTTAGTAAGATAAATTCATATAAGACAGATAAATAGAAAAAAAAGAAAGTGAATAAATGAAGTAGTTGGGTCTATAAATAGAAAATTTTACATTATTATTATTGCTAATTCAATAATGGTTGGTTTTCGTTGAAACTTTCACTTTCTTTTTTTTTTTTATTTGATTTTTATTATAGTTATAGTAATTCAATATTTTATTGAATTTAATAAGAAAATATTGTTGAATTAAATAGAAAATATTGAATAATTTTGTATTTTAATTTATGGTTTTCTACATTATGTTCTTTTCTCAACATTCATATTGACAACAGTATATCAAACAAATATAATCCGATCGTGAATAAATGTATCTATTTCTCTGTTCTATAGACTTGGTTTTTTTTTTACTTTATTCAAACGATGGGTTCATTGGATTTGCTGGGATACAAGAAGTCTTTCTTTTTTTTTTTTAATAAAAAAAAATGGATAAGATAATAATGTATAACATACGAACAAAATCTTTGGTAGTCGATCAATTTACATTTTATTTATATTTTTATCTTAATCTATCTTCTTATTTTAGACGTCATTGTATTTGCATCTGATATGCTCATTTTTATGTTCAGAATCATTTAGAAATATTTTTTCTATTTTAATATTTTGATTGCGTTGTGTAATTAAATCTCTTTTTTGATTCCGATTGGATCTATACATTTTGATTCGGGTTGCTAACTCAACGGTAGAGTACTCGGCTTTTAAGTGCGACTAGCATTTTTTACACATTTGTATGAAGTAACGGATTCGTCGATACCATCGGTAGAGCTTTGTAAGACCGCGACTGATCCTGAAAGGAAGGAATGGAAAAAGCAGCATGTCGTATTAATTATTAATGGAGAATTTTGAGAATATTTTATTCGTATCTTATCGGATCGATACAAAATCTTGTTTGAATTCTTGACGCGGAAAAAAAAAAATAAAAAAAAAATATGAAAGTTGGATTAAGTGAATAAATGGATAGAGTCCTTTGGCTCCAATTCTAGGGAAACAAAAAAAAGCAACGAGTTTCTGTTCTTAATTTGAATAATTACCCGATTTAATTAAACGTTAAAAATATATTAGTGCTTGATACGGGAAATGTTTTTACCATAAGTAGATTATCGATTTTTTTTTAATCCTAATTATTAGTAGATATTCTCCATTAGAGTGTGGGGATGAATGTGTAGAAAAGCAGTATATTGATAAAAATCTTTTTTTTTCCAAAATCAAAAGAGCGATTGGGTTGAAAAAATAAAGGATTTCTAACCATCTTGTTATCCTATAATGAACATAAACCGATTTAATTAGATTTTAATTAGATGGAAAAAGAAAGGATAAAGAGTCCGTTGATAAGTCTTATCTGTTTCCGGGGTATCTATCTAGTCTTTTCTTACTATAATATCCTGTTTTGACTGTATCGTACTATGTGTCATTTAATAACCCAAGAAATCAAATCTCCTATCCCGGGTTTCAATCTAATTTTAAATAAATGGAGGAATTAAAAGGATATTTAGAACTAGATAGATTTAGGCAACATAACTTCCTATACCCACTTATCTTTCGGGAGTATATTTATGCACTTGTTCATGATCATGGTTTAAATAGATCTATTTTGTTGGAAAATGTAGCTTATGATAATAAATCTAGTTTACTGATTGTAAAACGTTTAATTACGCGAATGTATCAACAGAATCATTTGCTGATTTCCACTAATGATTCTAACCAAAATCCATTTTTAGGATACAACAAGAATTTGTATTCTCAAATTATATCAGAAGGATTTGCAGTCATTGCGGAAATTCCATTTTCTTTACGATTAATATCTTCCTTAGAAGGGGCACAAATCGTAAGATCTTACAATTTTCGATCCATTCATTCAATATTTCCTTTTTTAGAGGACAAATTCCCACATTTAAATTATGTGGCAGATGTACTAATACCCTACCCCATCCATCTGGAAATCTTGATTCAAACCCTTCGCTACCGGGTGAAAGATGTCTCCTCTTTGCATTTATTGCGGTTCTTTCTTCATGAGTATTCTAATTGGAATATTGTTATTATTCCAAATAAAGCTATTTCTTTTTTTTCAAAAAGTCATTCAAGATTATTGTTATTCTTATATAATTCTCATATATGTGAATACGAATCTGTCTTCCTTTTTCTCCGTAAACAATCTTCTCATTTACGATTAACATCTTCTGGAGTCCTTTTTGAGCGAATTTATTTACATAGAAAAATAATAAAACATCTTGTCGAAGTCTTTGCTAATGATTTTCCGGGCATCCTATGTTTCCTGAAGGATCCTTTCATTCATTATGTTAGATATCAAGGAAAATCAATTCTGGCTTCAAAAGATACGCCTCTTCTGATGAATAAATGGAAATATTACCTTGTCAATTTATGGGAATGTCATTTTTATGTGT